AATACTAATAGAAGGAATATCTGTATTCTCCAAATATGAATACTAAGAAAGGAGGGTTATGAAAACCCCGAAAGCCCCCTATCGGATTTGAACCGATGACTTACGCCTTACCATGGCGTTACTCTACCACTGAGTTAAAAGGGCTTTTTTTTTTCAATTCCTGACTGAGTCACTATACGGATAAACTCGATATATGTACATATATTCTATACATACGTATATGCAATAGACTCATAATGGGTTGTGGAATATTCCGTTTTTCTTTACCTAGTATAGTTAAAAAGAAAAGGTTTATTGATATCAATGCAATAAATTGTTTCAATTTCACAATGGCCCTAATTACTTTTATTGAATTTCCCCCATCCGAACTTAATTCACTTGATACATGTACTTCCCAATTTGATTTAGGCATAGATCCAAGATCTTTCATCGAATCATATGATCAAGAGATTCTACTTGTCTTCTGAACCAAATTTATTAGGTAAAAATTTGTAGCTTACTTTTTTAGTCCGGATTTCCATTTCTCTTTTTTAAATTTCCTAGTTTAGTGGGGAGATATAGATAGGTATATATCATCTTAACAAAGGTAAATCAATGAATGAAAAGTCGAAGAAATTAAGTTAAAACCTTTTCTTAAAGACAAATTACTCCATGCAAGTATCTTAAACTTCATATTCTTTTGGTCTTTTTATTAGAAAATAAATAATAAAAAGAAAAGAATCTCACTTTCTAGATTTCTAGAATCAATTCGCAATTTTTCTAATTTCTATAGAATCCATATAGAGAAAATAGAATGGCGATTTGAATCAATGATTCAGGACTAGAAACAAGGAATCAATAAATTCTATGGAATCATGAACGACAGGAAGATCCGTCAGATCTAGTCATATTATTCTATTATATTGACAATTTAGAAAAACTAGTCATATTATGAGCATAGTATGGGTCGGTCAGGAAAACATGCCCCCATCGTCTAGTGGTTCAGGACATCTCTCTTTCAAGGAGGCAGCGGGGATTCGACTTCCCCTGGGGGTAGGGTACTATGAAAGGAAGTTGATCATGGATTCTAAATAACCTTAGAAGTGATTGTTCCTGGGTCGATGCCCGAGCGGTTAATGGGGACGGACTGTAAATTCGTTGGCAATATGTCTACGCTGGTTCAAATCCAGCTCGGCCCAAAAAAGCGCTGATCCACCATGAATGGATATAACCCATTTATTTTCCAGAAAGAACGAATACGCAGGAAAAAAAGGAAAAACTTTCTGCCCTACTTCCATTTTTTTATTTTCTCTTTTTCCTTGAAAAATGGATTCTCAATCGATTTGAGAATAACAACACGGATTACTAGTAATCCGTGTTGTTATCACTAAGCATTCACAGCACTATCAATAGATACGCGGATCCCTGTTCCAACGCTGTAATTCAAAATAAAGGGGCTTTGCATGAAATCAAAATAATAGAGATATACTTTTTAGGGGGATTGTAGTTCAATTGGTAAGAGCACCGCCCTGTCAAGGCGGAAGCTGCGGGTTCGAGCCCCGTCAGTCCCGACGTATTCAATATATACTCAATTCATCCCTTCTTTTTCGGAGAAAAGGGTATAGGGAACAGAATTTCATTCCCAAAAGTAATCTTTAGTTATTTTTTAGCATTTATCATCAAACAAATCCGTTCTATTTTAAATAGTAACAATTGGTGGGAGAGAGACATATGTGAATTAGTCCAATTATTGGGGGCAGCATATTCATAATTCCAGTAGATACTCTACTGCATTTTTTTTATTGCTCCTCATCCTTGGAATGTATAACAATACTATATGTTTATTTTTTTTTACTAGGAGAAGTTTTTGCACTAACATTAGAAAATGAATTAAACATAGTTACCCTGATGGAACCCATTCGGGTTAAACCCATTTTTTGGTTCCAATTGTGTGGAATCTTAATTACTAAAAAGAATCTCGTCCCACCGAGCAAGGGAATGCATCCTTTTTTCCTTCGGGTCCAAAGAAACAACCAAAAAAATAAAAAATAGTGAATTTTATGGAATATTCGATCTTTTATACCAAGACCAAGATTCATCTTTGTCAGACTTCTTTAGTTGCCAAGAAAGCTAGATCATTAACCTTCAAAAAGGAATTTCGAACTTAACTCGGTCCTTTTTTCATTTCACGTCGATGGGTTGGTAACCAAAAAAAGTGCCCAAATGGGAAAAAATACTTGATTGGATGATTGTACAAAAAAGGTGATAGATTGTTGGTATATTATAATATATAAAGGCAAGAAGAGAAAACCGGATAAGAACTAAAAAAGTCTTGATTGGATCATTAATCCAAAATACAATTTTTTATTCGGTATGGATAAAGGACCCTCCTATGTTATACTATTCAATTCTTGACGATTAATCCATTTGATAGCTCAGATATTCTTATTCATGATATTGATCTGATTCAATATCATCGCGATGTAATTCATCTCATTGAATTTCCCGGCGAAAGATTGATTCCTCATCTCTATGGGATTAAATCCCGAGTTATTGCGAAATAAAAAAAAAAGAGAAATAATGATATTATGGAAGTAAATATTCTTGCATTTATTGCTACTGCACTGTTCATTCTCGTGCCTACTGCCTTTTTACTTATCATATATGTAAAAACCATAAGTCAAAATAATTAATTTGAATGAAACTTGACTTCTTATTCTTAGTTCTTATTAATGATTGAATAAATAAAAAATGAATAAATAAAAGCTTCGTCTTTTGATTCTTAATGAAATGAGCGAACGACAATCAGCAATATTCTATGAGATCTGATAGTATGGTAGAAAGAAATATATTCATCTTTCTTTCTACCATACTATTAACTTTTTTAGTTTTAGTGAAGTATAGAAAGTCGGCTTCTATAGATCAATCAAAATATTGATCTTCATATATCATATATGGAATATGAATTAGGTATATGTAATCTTAATATTACCCTATTCTAATTCTTTGTTTTATCCATTTGATTTGTATTGATTCCAATCAAGCTCAAAAAAGCAAAAGACAACTCTTAGTCTTACCATTCGAATTCCAGGGTTTCTTATAGTTTTTTTTAGTTCAAATAGGAACTATGAATCCTGATATACATCCAAAGAATAAAATCAATGAAGTAAAAAGCAATATGTGGATATATAACACCTAGTCATTTTTTTGACATTATGAAGAAGTAATTGGTTACACCACTAACCAATAATTCAAGGAGTTCCATGGGAACGGAACTTATTCGGATTTAGAAAAGGAGTCGTAAAAATGATTGAACATCGAAAGTGTGTATCTATTTCTTTTCAAAAAAGTACTCCTTTCTTTTTCAAAAAGAAGCATTTAAAAGAAATAAAAGGGAATCCGCTCTTACTCATTGTCGATATATGTGGTAAAATTTGGTTGGTTTATGAATTTAGTAAGAATTCGGTTGGAATCTCTTTCTGTATCCTCTTTACTCTCGGAATACGACCAGGAGAATCGTTGAAATATCTGTTTGATTGAAAAAAGAGTATTAGTCATATAGTACATTACTATACCAGACCAGAATACAATGGAACTTTGAAATAAAGAAAGATGTTTGAATTAAATAAACAAATGTAATAATTTAAAGCGCTTTACAGAACTATCTCGAAAACAATTGATAAAGTTTGATTCATCACCTTAATTAGTAGTACTTAGAGTCCACTTCGTCCCCACACTACGAGTGAAAGGGAAAATGTAAAGATTACCATTAAAGCAGCCCAAGCAAGACTTACTATATCCATGTGAATGATGTCCTCTATTTCGATAAATATGAAGGAATTAGTCCATTATTGTTCACTAATAATAGTGGATCAATAGTGAACAGTCAAAAAGGATTCTGACCCAAGACTCTTGATAAATCAATACACTAAATACACTTCGAGTAAATTTTTATATGATTTTTCTAGTAGAAACAGGAAACATTAAGCCTACACAAAATAGGCCTTGCCATTCGTGGAAGTAGTAAGGGAATGTTATTAATTGAACACATAGATAATAAAATCTATTGTTTCTTTTGTTGACCTTCATAAGTAAAAGACATAAACAATATGGAATGAAGATCAATCATTCATCCCTATCGTTCCTATTTGATTTCATTTTTACTATCGCCCGATTGTCACTCTTGAACCAATCGGGGGATAGCCTATTTCATTCTTGGCTAGAGGTTAGTGAAAAAAGTCTTTCTTTTTGCACTTTTTTCTAAAAAAGCCAATTAACCATTCAATCTAATATTGATTGAATGCCTGCGCATTTATAGGCTTTCATGAGTCTGTATCCAAAGTATTTTCCTGCTCTTTTCACACCCACTAATTCGCTTGCCTGTCCGGCTTAGTTCAATTTAAGCTAAGATCGAGAAGATCCAGTCCGTAGACACTCCATTGTATTGGAAAGACTTCAAAAGTCTCTTACACTAGAATCTTGAATCTTAGACGCAAGGATTTTAATCCTTTTGAGTTTTGAGAAGCGACAGATGCTTAGAATCAAGCAAGTATCAACAGTTCTTTTACGTCTGTGATGGAATAATCCATTGAGTTATATATTGGCCGAACATAATAAGGAATTTTGAGTCTTGTGTTGATCAGGCGACACCCGGATTTGAACTGGGGAAAAAGGATTTGCAGTCCCCCGCCTTACCACTCGGCCATGTCGCCAAAATGATATAAACTAGACTTCAACTTTTCCCCTCTGGAAGATTACTAAACTTCTTTTTTTATTGTACTTGCTCCTTGAATTCCATTTTCTCTTAATATCCTTCCTAAAAGAAATTCTTTTTTTGATTGGATTTATCCCTTCAATTAATTGTATAGTATCTCCAAAGACACAATGCCTAAAAACCTCCTCTCTTATTTCTATTGCAATGAAAAATAAAGTTTTTTTTCACAAAACAACAACTCAGGACAAATTGAACCATTAACTAGAAAATCTTAATTATTTACTTATTGTTGGATTTGAATCGAATT